GGATTAATTATATACAAATATGAGTATTATATTTCCAGATGAGAGACCAAAAGTCCCTCAAAACCGACGGCAATGGGTAGAACAATTAGTTTTTAGAAAAGAAGTAATCCTTATATGTGAAGAAATTGATCAGGAGATTTCAGACAAAATTTGTAATCTTATGTTAGCCTTCGCTATAGAGAGGCCTAATCAAACTCAGGTTATTTATATAAATTCTCCTGGAGGATACATAAAATATGCACTGCCAATCTATGATCTTATGCAATATTTGCCAACAACCTTCATGACAATAGGTTTTGGAAATATTGCAGGAACAGCAACTTTACTTCTACTTGGAGGAGGAATTAACAAACGTCTAATATTACCTCACACTAAAGTGAGTTTGTATAATCATCTAGATTATAATTTTAAGACTCCATTGTCTGACTTTGACACTGAAGACAGCAAAAGGGAATTAAAAGAAGTTATAACTAATTTTGACCAAGCTGCAAATAGTATTGCAAAAAGAACGGGCCTAAACAAAACAATTGTCTTCGGATGTATGAATGACCAAGGTTATCTGTCAGCAGAAGAAGCCAAATATTATAAAATTGTTGATGAGATTATAACTGAAAAATTAATAGACGAAGACGAGGACTAAAAAAGACAGATTCAACCATCTGTTTAAAACCCAATTCATCACTTTGTATTATTGAAATCTAAATAACTCCATTTTATTTGTCTTAAAAATCTAAAAAATATAAAAATGTGCAATCATATGGTTAAGATAAATCTAAACCCACTCTTATCTATATGATTCAAAATGCCAACTATTAATCAACTTATTAGAAATACAAGACAGCTAATTAGAAATGTTACAAAATCTCCCGCCCTTGGCGGATGTCCTCAGCTTCGAGGAAGATGTATTAGGGTGTATGTGCGACTCGTTTCGATCATAAGCTTGATACAAAAAAGCAAGAAAACTTTTTTAAGTATGAATGATCAATACCCAAATAATAGGATATAATGGAAGAAGGAATTCTATTCACTATACTAAAAATAATCAAATAAATTCTTAATTGTGGATAAAATTTATGGTTTTCCTTGGTACAAATCCAATTAACTGAATTTAAAACAAGAAGTAAGTCTCCATGAGTAGCAAATAGTTATTCATTAAGCGGAACTTATTATTGAAATAAAAAAAGATCAAAATTAAGTTTTTGTTCAGTTTAAAACAGACTACGAGGGTCAGCTATCCAGCTAATTTTCAAAATCAGATACCGTTACTGTATAAGCGGATCTCATTGTAAAAGATCTGTTACTAAATAAACTCTGAGTAGAGCTAAATAGTGTGGTGTGAACTATACAAGTTCCTAAAAACATTGATTAAATAAAAATTATTAAAGACTCCGGTGTATAGAAAAGACCTTACTGTTTAATAAGTAACCATAGAAACGAAGGAACCCCACAATTTTTATCCATTTAAAACAATAATATATATATATATAAATTGTGGTTGGGAAGGTTATAGTAGCCAAAGCCATTGGAATTTCTATTTTATATATTGGAAAAATTAGTTATTTTTATTTTATTGCTTTTATGTTTTTTTTTTAAAAATGGGTATAAAATAAAATTAAAAGTTTTATTTATTCAATGACTAGAATTAAACGTGGATATATAGCCCGAAGACGTAGAATAAAAACTCGTTTATTTACATCAAGTTTTCAAGGTGCCCATTCAAGACTTACTAGAACCATTACTCAACAGAAAATAAGAGCTCTAGTTTCAGCTCATCGAGATAGGCATAAACAAAAGAGAAATTTTCGTTGTTTGTGGATAACTCGTATAAACGCGGTAATTAGAGAAAGAGGAATATCTTATAGTAGATTAATACATGGTTTATACAAGAAACAGTTATTTCTTAATCGTAAAATATTAGCCCAAATATCTATATCAAATAGGAACTGTCTTTATATTCTTTCTAATGAAATCAGAAAATAAGAAGATTGGAAATAAGAATACATTGGAATAATTTAAATGGAGTTTCCCGGAGAATAAACCCCAGGAAAATGAGTTCGAAATTATTATGAGAAAATAGAATAATATACTAATTGAAATTAGGGTTCAAGGGAACAAAAAATAAGCTTATTTATTTCTCTTTATTTTATCAGCAGTTGATTTATCTGATTTATTTCTTTTATAAGCAGTTGATTTAAAATTTTTTCTTTTTTCTAATTTTTTTCTTTTTTCTTTTTTTCTTTTTTCTGACTTAATTTTTTTCTCAATAGTTTTTATAATTAACTTAAGTCTTTTAAAGTATCTATTATTAATAAAAGGTATTATAGCTAAAATACGGGCTTGTTTTATAGCAATAGTAATTAATCGTTGTTGTTTCAAAGTCAATCTAGTCCTTCGTCTAGGTAATATTTTACCTTGTTCACTAATAAAGTTAATAATTAACCTTACGTTTTTATAATCAATCCGATCCCTCGATTGAATCGGGGGCAAACGCCTACGAAAAGACTTTTTTAATTTCGGAAAAAAAAGTTTATTTGATTTACTAAGATGTTTTTTTGGTTTCCTTTTACTAATACTAATAAATTCACTAAGAAAAAGATATTTTTTTGGTTTCCTTTTACTAAGAGACTTCTCTGGTTTAATAAAAGATTTTTTTGGTTTAATCAAGAATTCCTTAGGCTTTATTTTTATAAAGGGTTGCCTTGATTTAGTAAAAGGTTTTTCTGATTTAGTAAAGGATTCCTTAGGTTTACTTGGTTCCTTAGGTTTACTTGGTTCCTTAGGTTTACTTGGTTCTTTAGATTTTATAAATGGTTGCCTAGATTTACTTGGTTCCTTAGGTTTACTTGGTTCCTTAGATTTTATAAAGGGTTGTCTAGATTTACTTGGTTCCTTAGATTTTATAAAGGGTTGTCTAGGTTTACTTGGTTCCTTAGGTTTACTTGGTTCTTTAGATTTTATAAAGGGTTGCCTATATTTACTTGGTTCTTTAGATTTTATAAAGGGTTTCTTTTCTGATTTAGTAAAAGGCCTTTCTGGTTTAGGCAAAAATTGATTGGATTTATCCATGATTTGTTTTTTAGTTTTTTTATACCGAAACCCTAAAATAAAAATTTACCTCTTTTTTTATAGTTTTTTTATAGAAAAACATATTTAATTTTATCTATTTCTTTATTTCTGCATGAATCATATGTTTGGAACAATAAGGACAGAATTTTATCAATTTTAATTCTTTAGGTGTATTGCGCTGATTCTTTTGAGTAATATATCTGGAAATACCCCTAGATATTTTTTCAACATTCCTTCTAATACAACTAGTACATTCTAAAATAACTATTACTCGTACATTTTTTTTCTTAGCCATAAATCTCCTTTGTGTTTTTAATTTACCTGACTCTTTTATTTTGCTTAGTTTTGCAGAAAAAAAATAAAAGAGGAAAATATAAAGATACTAATAAATCAAAACTAGTAAAATACTAGCCAACAAAACTATTATTTTTTTATTCGTCTTTAAATGTCTTACTAATTTAAGAACTCCATAAAGCCACAAAATATTTACACCACTAAGAACCAAAATTATTATATTTATAATATTCGTAAATATATCTATATTTATATGTCTTAAATAAGATAATAATATACAAACTCGAACAATAGATGCAATTATTAAAATATTACGGAGAAAAATTGTTAATTTAGTATCGGGAATTTTTTTCATTTCCATATTTTTTATTTTTTAATTAATTTTTTTGAATTTTTTGTAAGAATGTCAACCTCATTCTTACGGCTCTTGAATCCAACCTATTCTTTGCCTACTTATTCAAAAAAAAGTAAAGATAATATTGTTTCATTTCTAATTATTATTAAAATTAAATAGGAGTATTATATTTAATAGAATAAATATGTTAATAATAATAGGTAATTTTTATTTTATAAATTTAAGGGATGTGGCGCAGCTTGGTAGCGCATTTGTTTTGGGTACAAAATGTCACGGGTTCAAATCCTGTCATCCCTACTGTTCCCTTAAACAATTGTTCCCTTAAACAATAAGGAAGAATCTTTTGAGATCAATTCAAGTTGGAATCAAAATAAGTCATTTTTATGAAAAATATATATATATTTTTTCTAGCCCTTTCTACTCGGACAAGAAAACACTCTTAGTTCAGTTCGGCAGAACGCAGGTCTCCAAAACCTGATGTCGTAGGTTCAAATCCTACAGAGTGTGCTTTTTTTCTTATTTTATCAAATTAAATTAAAATGGATAATTATATAAATAAACTTATACATCTATATAACAGATATGTTTAATTTTAATAATATAATACATTTTTCTTGTGTTCTTTATGTTTTTTCTTATCTTTATAATATAATTTATTAAAATTCTTATAAAGACGTATCTTACAAATTATCAAAAGATTTGTAAAACAACATAAATTTTTTATAAAAAGATCTATTTTACATATTCTAATTTGATTATAAACCCTAGGGTTAATTTTATTTTACTGAATAAACAAAAGAACTCACACTATCTTAATTAGTAATCAATAATTCAGACAAAGATTTGTACACTTATTTGCAGTGAATTTAGTGAATTTCTCACTGAAAGGAAAAAGGTTGTGAAATTTAAATAACTCACTTAAAACTTTTTTTAAAAGATTACGTGGTACTATTAAGTCAAACGCGCCCTTATCAAATAAATGTTCAGACTCTTGTATACCATTAGGCACTGTTATATGCAATATTGATTCAATTATTCTTTTACCTGCAAATGCAATGCAGGCATTTGGTTCTGCAATAATGATATCTCCCAACATACCAAAACTAGCTGTTATCCCACCAGTAGTAGGCGATGCAAGAATTACTATATACAATAACTTTTTATTTGATTGATAATTATATAAAGCAGATGAAATTTTAGCCATTTGCATCAAACTTAAAATTCCTTCTTGCATGCGCGCGCCTCCCGAAGCACATATTATAATAAGAGGTAGAAATTCATTGGTAGCATACTCAATCAAACGGGTTATTTTTTCTCCCACTACCGATCCCATACTACCTCCCATAAAATTAAAATCCATAAGACCGATTGCTATGGGAATACTATTTATTTGACCTATGCCTGTTTGAATAGCCTCAGTAAATCCTGTCTCTCTTTGATAATAATCAATACGATCCTTATAAGTCAGATCCTTTTTTTCCTTCGAATAAAAGAAAGAGAAATTGGAACCTTCTATGTTTTCATCCCAGACACTTTCTTTATTAGAATCCTCATCATTAGAATTATCATCATTAGAATTCTCGTCATTAGAATCCTCATTAAGTTCTTTTAAATAATCATTATAATCCTCTTCAAGGTCTTTTAAAAATTTTTCTTCAAGTTCTTTTAAATATTCTTTATAACGCTTTTCTTGATACCAAGACCCCGCATTAGAATTCTCTTCATTATAATCTGCTTTATTATAATACTCATCATTATAAGATTCTTGATCCGAATCCTCATTATTATAAAATTCTTGATCCGAATCTTCATTATTATAAAATTCTTCATCAGTATTTTCATCATTTAGAACTGGATAGACATTCTTTTTATTTTTTTTTTTACTTTCGTTATAGTCTAGTTCTTCAAAATATTCTTTATTATAGGCTAATTTTCTAAAATATTTTTCATTTTCTTCAAAATATTTTTCATATTCTTCAAAATATTTTTTATTTTTTTTAAAATATTCTTCATATTTTTTATAAAATTCTTTTAAATATTTTTGCTTTTCTTTTAATTTATCTTCATCTTCTTTTATAATATTCTTCATATTCTTTATAATATTTTATAAAATATTCTTCATATTCTTTTAAATATTTTTGCTTTTCTTTTAATTTATCTTCATCTTCTTTTAAATATTCTTTTAAATATTCTTGATATCCTTTATAAAAACTTTCATAATCTTGTAAATATTCTTCTTCATATCCTTTAAAAATTTTTCTATATTCTTGAAAAAATATTTTAAAACATTTTTCATATGCTTTTAATTTATCTTTATATTCTTTAAAATATTCTTCATAGTCTTTAAAATATTCTTCATATTCTATAACTTCTTTTTCATATCCTTTAAAGTATTCTTCATATTTTTTAAATTGTTTTTCTTCATATTCTTTTAAAAAGTCTTCATATTCTATAAAACGTTTTTTTCTATATTCTTGAAAGTATTCTTCATATTTTTTAAATTCTTCTTCTTTATATTCTCTAAATTCTTTTTCATATTTTTTAAACAATATTTCATATTCTCTAAATTCTTTTTCATATTTTATAAAAAATATTTCATATTCTCTAAAAAATATTTGAATTTTTTCTAAAAAATTTTCATGTTTTTTAAAACGATCTTGACATTTTTTAAAAAATTGATCCTGATATTTTTTAAAAAATTCTTCGTTTTCTTTATAAAATTCTTCGTATTTTTTTAAAAATTGATCCTGATATTTTTTAAAAAATTCTTTATATTTTTTAAAAAATTCTTCGTTTTTTAATTCTTCACTTTCTTCGTTTTTTAATTCTTCTTCAGATCTTTTTAATTCTTCACTTTCTTCGTTTTTTAATTCTTTGTTTTTATGTTTTTTAAAATATTCTTCCTGTGCATATTCTCCAAACGGATCTTCGAATCCGTATTTTTGATTTGGATTTTCCCCTTCACCTGTTGGATTTTCCCCTTCACCTGTAAGGCTTTTGTATTCATTCACATAACTTTTATTTAGCTTCTTTTCTGAATAATCAAATTTAATGGTATCTAGAGATACCATATCTTCATACATGGGAGACCAAGTACCGGAGTCGATTAAAAATTCGATTCTTTCTAAACTATTCATTTTTAAATGATATTCACAATGTTCACAAATATTCATTTTTGGTTGAAAAATTGGATTATAATTTAATTTCTCACAATTTTCACATACAACCCATAAATGTGTGTATTTTAGAATATTATCACTCATCGTAGATATATCAAAATCTATTCCAAACTTAATATAATTGTCAATGTAACTAGAAAGGTAATAATTCCAAAAACAATTGTATAAAGACTCAGATAACCAATGATAGTAGACAGATTTTGCATCCATAAATTTATTAGTTATATAACTAAAATCATGATAACCTTTTAAATAACTTTCCAGATTAGTCATAACAGAATGATTTTTCCTAATACGATGTCTCTTAATTGTAAAAATCAAATTTTCTATATCAAAATATATTAAAAATATGTGTCCCTTACTATCACTAACCTTAATTATAATAAAATAAGTATCAGTTGGTAGGCTAGCCTTCAAATTTTTTTTTAAAAAATGATTGGTATTATTGTAATTTTTCATAGATTTTATTTACCTTCTATATTGTATACAAATAGAATAAAAAACGAATAAACCTTTTTATTGTATTGTAAAAATTTCTTATGGGGAAAGATGGGATAGAAAAACATTCTGTATGTAAGAGTAGAATAAGTTAAGGTGTAAGGAGCAAATTAAATGTTATAAATTAAATATTATTAATTTCGGCGTCTAGTATTTCTTTCCTTATGCAGGCCTAGTTAAACTCTATAATGCAGAACCCTAGACGTAATAGTAACCTCAAAAGAAAGATCTGTATTTACTTTGCTAAAAAATTTTATATTTTAATTTGTTTGTAATATTTGATTTATATACTTTTTATAATATATAGTTTAATAAAATTGATCACACCTAATTCTACGTTGCATTACTTATAGCTTCCTTGTTAATGAAATATGAATTACTAACCATTCACTTAGTTTTGATACATAAATGAGATAAATTTAGGAGAGATGGCCGAGCGGTTCAAGGCGTAGCATTGGAACTGCTATGTAGGCTATTGTTTATCGAGGGTTCGAATCCCTCTCTCTCCTTTTTTGCTAATTGAATAAATTAAATGAATAAAAAGAATTCTAGTTTTATAGTCTAGGTTAGTAAAGAAAAGAGAATGGACAACTATACTACTACATCGAAGCTAGAAAAAGTCCTTTACCGGATTTGAACCGATGACTTACACCTTACCATGGCGTTACTCTACCACTGAGTTAAAAGGACTCCTTTTCTTTTTAACAATATGATCAAAGTAAAATTCATTTGATTGATATATAACATACTTACTTATACACGTACCAATTCAACATAAATTTCCAAAATATTTTATCGAATCATGCGATGAAGAGATTATACCGGTCCCCTTAAACTAAAGTTTAAAAAAATTATATATTTATAGATAAAATTCTTAAAAACAGAAAAATTCCTCAGATCTAATCATTATTATTTAATTTATTATATTAACAATTTTACAAAACTAATCATAATATAATCATAAGATAAGATCAGTTGTATGGGGTGGCCCCCATCGTCTAGTGGTTTAGGACATCTCTCTTTCAAGGAGGCAGCGGGGATTCAAATTCCCCTGGGGGTATGTACTACTAAATAAATAAATTAATCATGAATTACTAATAAGCCTAAATATTGATTCTTACTGGGTCGATGCCCGAGCGGTTAATGGGGACGGACTGTAAATTCGTTGGCAATATGTCTACGCTGGTTCAAATCCAGCTCGACCCAATAATTGACTAACTTAAGACAGTATAAACCCCTCTGTCCTTACTTAAAGATAAAAAATAATAAAAATTTCTAATATATTCCTTCTTAATTGCTCCGGGATTGTAGTTCAATTGGTCAGAGCACCGCCCTGTCACGGCGGAAGTTGCGGGTTCAAGCCTCGCCAGTCCCGACGGACTCAATATCCCTATAAATGCATAAATTCTTTTTCACCTTTCTACCATACTATCTATAATATTAGTCTGTCTATAAAGACATAATATAGAATAAGAATAGGAGAATAAGGGATTACGTTTCGAGAGATTAATCTATAATATTCTGCTCATATATCATATATTATATATATATTTAATATATTGCATAGAATTGACTCTGATTAGCTACATATATTTGCTTCGATCAATATGAAATAATTATTATATTAGGAATTCTTATTTCTAGAATCATACTCAATTTTTAGGGTCTGCAACATGAAATAAATCAATAAAACATAAATCAACCTTATCAAATTAAAAACCAAACTGTCTAACTATGTGTATTGACTCGTCCATAATAATTTATTACTATTACTATTTTATTGTATAGTCTATTCTTAGACAACCACATTCTCGATATAATTATTTCATTTATCATTGAAAATGTCTATATACTTAACACAATATTTTTTTTTAACAAAAAGTAGAGTAAAAAGGAAAATAAATTCAGAAAAGATTTGATCTTCCTTAATATTATAAAATGTAAAAAAATACATTCACATTAATCAAAATATATCTTTTATTAAAAGAGTACGATTTTGAATAGGAAAATATTAAACACAATTAAAGTGTATATTAAAATATTAAATAAATGGGAGCAATAAGAATAAATAAAAAGTAATATCTATTCTTTTTATTTTATAAAACCTTTAGATTATAGGTTTAGAATGAAATAAAGTATCAACGGTCCTTCTATTATACTTTTAATCTAATCTCTTATTAATGTGTAAGAATTATGTAAATTATATTAAAATAAAATAAGCGTTTTGTGTTGATTAGACGACACCCGGATTTGAACTGGGGAAAAGAGGATTTGCAATCCCCCGCCTTACCACTCGGCCATGTCGCCAAAATAATAGTAAATCCATTTTATTGTACTTGCATTTTAACTCTTTTTTTTCCTTAATCCTTTTCCATTTTTTATAATTATAATATATAATAAAAAACTTTGAATCATTAACTATTTACTGTTCCTTTCAAGTTCCTGAATTATTATAGGATTTGAATCTTTATTGTTTTCATCTTAGCTATAGAGTTTAAAATATCTATCAGATAGAATGAATATTAAAATGGATTAATACTTACTCTTTCTTCTTATTTTTTTATACATGGGGAGGGGAGTATACGGAATATACAAGATATACACTGGGACGAAAGGATTCGAACCTTCGAAGAACAGGATCAAAACCTGGTACCTTACCACTCGGTCACGTCCCATTTTTATTTTAAAATTAAATTTAAGTATAAATAAAGAATCATCAACGAAAATGGAAAGAGAGGGATTTGAACCCTCGATAGTTATAAAACTATACCGGTTTTCAAGACCAGGGCTTTCAACCGCTCAGCCATCTTTCCTAAAAATTTTTTAATTTTATTTCTCCAATATAAAATATAAAAAGTAGGGATGAATACTACTATCTACGATTGGTTAAAAGATTTCAGGTATAAATCTAGTAATCTAATTAATTTTACAATAGGTTTTTAGATAATAAAAATATTAATAATTCTTCTAAAGAGAGTGTCTAATCCGACATTGTACAAATACAAATATAATAAATATAATAATATAATGTATGTGTATACTGTGTATCACAAATAAGAAATGCGGATATAGTCTAAGGGGAAAATTTCTCTTTGCCAAGGAGAAGATGCGGGTTCGATTCCCACTATCCGTCCAAAATAAAGATAATTATGTTAAAGAAGTGGATATAATTGGTCATATTAGTGTAGTTAGTCTATCACATCTTTTTTCCTTTCCTATAACTCCCACCAAAAAATTACTGGAGCTAAACCTTCCATTTTGCATAAAATAAATAAAATACATGTTGCGGAAACAGGATTTGAACCTGTGACTTCAAGGTATGAGCCTTGCTAGCTACCAAAACTGCTCTACTACGCCCTGAAAATTAATAAAAACTAATAGATAAATAAGGATTTAACATGCCCCTTTCACATATCTGTATAAATGTACTATTATATTTATACATTATACAGAATATTCAGGGGCACATTATAATCATCAATTGTATAAATTAAAAGCTTTATCCTTACCAACTTGATCTTGTTGTTCCTGGCAACAAACATGCAAAAATCATTTCACGAAGTATGTGTCCAGATAGTTCAAAGTCGCGATAGTTAGATTTGGGCCTTCCGGTCAAAAAACAACGACGATGACGGCGTGTAGGTGCACTATTCCGTGGTAGGGATTCTAATTTCTCATGAATTTTCCATCTATCACTCAATGAGGAAACTTTACTTATTTCTTTTTTTAAAGATTGACGAATCAAATGATATTTCTGTTCTAACTTTTGCCTCTTCTTTTCTCTCTGAATCAAACTTTTTCTTGACATAATGGTTAAGGTCCTATTAATTGATACAAGTCGAATCTTAGATGTAGAAATATAACTCTTTATCGAAAGGAATGAAATTACTGCTGTATATAACACATTAAAAAATTAAATAAATTTTATCAACACTAACATTGAAGCAATAAAGAAAACCACATAAATGAATATAAAACATACATAAAAAATGAGCTAATCCAACTAATCTTGTATGCCAAATAACTAGGGTTAGGAGTTTATCTTTACCTTATTATCCATACATTAATACAATAGATTTGTGTTCAGCTTCATTTTTTTATAGTATTTTATTTTTTATTTATTTTTATTTATAGTAAAATATAGTAAAAAATTGAACCGAGAGTAATTAATTGTTATCTTACTTATCCATCAAAGTACATACTGCTAAAAACTTTAATTTTATTTCTTTTCATACCTAATTAGTAACAGCTAGTTCAAGGATCAGTTACATTTACCAGTCTCGCAGATAATTTAATTATCTTTGTTAAAACAAGCTCGCGTCCTTCATTACAAGCTTATACATATGTTATAAAGTTATTCGTATATCTACCGGTACATTATCCCCAAGACAAGATATTCTAGATATTTTTTATAAATATTAATATAAATATTAATTACTAATACGGTTCCAGATTGAATATAGCTATAAGAGACAGATATAGCGCTTTAAGCGCTCGTACATGGAAATGGATATCGTGTGTTCTTATGTCTATCAATAACTACATGCATTGCACGGGTGAATGGACAGAAACCATTATTTTATTTTGGTAATAAATAATGAGCCCAGCTGGTATTTGCAGTGAATCCTTATGTTTAGTAATCATATATTTATATTATGATAGGAACTCTAAATTATCTAATAAATACAACTATTTCCTTGTGCAGTAGCATTCACTTTGATTTTTACTATATTCAGTCTGTGCTTTATAAATTGCTTTGGCACAAAATAAAAAAAAAAAGATCGCTACAGCGAATACATAAATGGTTGGGAGTTCACCTTATCATCATCTTTATAAATATCTAGAAGACTTCTATACCAATAATTGTATAACCTCAATTTAGGTAGTACATCCCAAGCGGGTGGGTACAACCATATTTGTATTTTATATCTTTCAACTCGGGTTCCATAGAATGGACTTTATAATTATAAAATTGTAGTAAGTAGTTGCGTATCTTTCAGGTGTATAGCACTTTTAATATAAATAACATTTGTAGTAAACATATTTAGTAACAGAACTTTCTTTAATAAAAAGATATAAAAAAGAATAAAACTAAAATAATAGGTTAAACACTAAACTATATTGAAATAAACCAAGAATAAGAGTCAATAAAAATAATCAATCATAACATAAATATAGTTCGGGTTTAAATTCTATAGAAGATTTTATATAATAGATATATAGAATTATCTATAATAAAAGTTCATACTTATTTTTTATTGAATTAATTATCCACGTGGAGAGCCTTTTGATAAATTATGTTCTGTCCTGTAGATACTCAAACACCATTTCTTATTTATCGATCGGAACCTGTCTTTATAAAACATTATTTTTTGAAACAGGAATATTAAAGTAGTAGATCTTTTAACACCTTATTGCTGTGTGGGAAAATATTAGGGTTAATGTACTCGTTAAGGAAATAATTTTATCTATTAATAGGCGGATTACTAAACCATGTTCCTATGGATAAGATATAGGTATTTTTGAGAATAGGATTTTAAGTATCAATGGTTAACACTATTTTTGATGGGGTGGTTTTTCTAGAATAAAAATATACAATCATGAGATCACTGTTTTAGTAAAAATGATGTGGAAAAGAGTAGTAATATTGATCCAGCCACAAGAGGCGCGGAATAAAAACTGAAGTAAGGGGACAAAAAACTTATTAGATACTATTTAATTTAATCCGGATATTCTACCTACTATTGGATTTGAACCAATGACTTCTGCCGTATGAAAGCAATACTCTAACCCCTGAGTTAAGTAGGCTTCTTATAATCCTAAAGAAACAAAAAATACTAATTGATGTATTATAAATATTATATTCCTTATAAGCAAGAAGAATATAAGTAATATAATTCAAAATTTTTGAATTATAATAAATTATATACATAATACATGATAAAATATACGAGTACTAGGGTTCAGTTAGTAGAGCATCTCCTTTATACGCTAGCTAATGTTTTTTCAGGTAAGTCTATTATATAAGTTATAGAATATCTCTTATTGAAAATTGATGTCTTATTCCATAACTCTTATAAAACAACAACCTAATAAATGACTTGATCCAAAATAGACTAAATGATTGAGACCTTATTTAACTTTATAAATAGGCTGGAGTCAACCTATGTCAAGATAAAACTCTGCCTTGGCAATGATACTGGGTTTAAAAAAAAAAAATATGTGTCAGGAACCAGATTTGAACTGGTGACCCAAGGATTTTCAGTCCTCTACTCTACCAGCTGAGCTATCCCGACTATTTTCGAGGATTATACCCTTATTTTTATTTTATTAAATAACTGGGGTCTATGTCAATTAAAGAGAACAGAGGAAAATTACAAAATTTTATATAAATCCTGAAATTTTTTGGACACAACTTTATAAGTTTAAGTATGAATTATGTTATTGCTTATGAATTATTAAAAGAATAATTTATTGTTTAGTTTGGATGTGTATTCTAATCATATGTACTAATATAAAGTTTATAAAGTTATTTATGTCTAAATATATTTTATGTCCCGATATTTTTTAAAAAAATTGAGAAACGAAGAACGAGAAAGGGATAAAGGTTTTTTTTACTAAATACTAAATATAGGCTTTTTTGGGGATAGAGGGACTTGAACCCTCACGATTTTTTAAATCAACGGATTTTCCACCTACTATAAATTTATTTAATTCTTGTTGGTATTGACATATACAATGGGACTCTATCTTTATTCTCGTCCGATTAATAAATTTTTTTATCAAACTAGGGAATTAATATTCTTTCTTCAATATGAAAGAAATTAACATCAATTCCTCCAGTTTTAATATTAAAAAACATATTTATTTGGCCATCATTAATCATTTGATATAATATAGTATTCAATAGATATCCTTTCTTAAGTTACAACAGAAAGATTCGCTCTACCATTTGAATTTTAATTCCCTTTGTTAGAATAACTTCCATCGAGTCTCTGCACCTATCTTGATAAAACAGGATTTGGCTCAGGATTACCCCTTTTCTTAATTCCGGGGTTTCTCTGAATTTGAAAGTGATCACTTAGTAGGTTTCCATACCAAGGCTCAATTTAATTAAATTAAGTCCGCAGCGTCTTCCTATTTCGCCATATCCCCCTTTTTAACCTCTTAAGATCTGAAAATTTTAATATATATATTCAATATCTATTCTTAAATTTTCAGAGACACACTAAAATGTATTGCATTTCCATCCAAGGGGAGATAATTTTGCTATTATGTGGCCCGCTTAGCTCAGAGGTTAGAGCATCGCATTTGTAATGCGATGGTCATCGGTCCGATTCCGATAGCGGGCCTTTCCATTTTATTTAATAAAAAATAAAAGTGAAAAAGTCTTTATACTCTTTTCCAAAATTCAAATTAACAAATTGATTAAGTTATATGAACTCCCAACTCTGTCATAATAAAGTATATATTTTTTATATTGATCTAATCTAACTCTTATTTCTAGTATTTTAATATCTAATATTCTAATATAATATTAAGTAAACTATTTAATTTCAGCAAACTTTACTTCATTTAGTTCAATTTTAGTTTAGGTTAAATTTAGATTTATTTTGTAAAAAAAAAATAAATTATAAAAGAGAATAAGGAGCCTTTATTTTATGTCGCGTTACCGAGGACCTCGTTTCAAAAAAATACGCCGCTTAGGAATTTTACCAGGATTAACTAATAAAAAGCCTAAAGCAGGAAATACTCTTAGAAATAAATCTTTTTATCTAAAAAAATCTCAATATCGTATTCGCCTAGAAGAAAAACAAAAATTACGGTTTCATTATGGTCTTACAGAACGACAATTACTAAAATACGTTCATATTGCCAGAAAAGCCAGGGGGTCAACAGGTCAAGTTTTACTACAATTGCTTGAAATGCGTTTAGATAATATTCTTTTTAGATTAGGTATGGCTTCAACTATTCCTGCGGCTCGCCAATTAGTTAATCATAGACATATTTTAGTGAATGAACGTATAGTAGATATACCAAGTTATCGCTGCAAACCTCAAGATATTATTATGGCGAAGGATACAGAACAATCAAAAACTCTGATTCAAAACTATCTCAACTCTTCTTCCCGTTTGAAAGTACCAAACCATTTAACTCTTCACTTATCCCAATATCAATTTAAAGGATTAGTCAATCAAATAATAGATAATAAATGGATCGGTTTAAAAATAAATGAATTATTAGTTGTAGAATATTATTCTCGTCAGTCTTAAACTTTAATTTATCTCATTTATATATCATAATATGAGTAGTTTTGAAGAACTAAGACTTAGGGCTATTTTTATATTCTTTCCAACATTCTTCTTAATTTAAGAATTAAGAATATAAAATACATATCAATAATAAATAATATAAAGGCATATATTATTATAATACCAAAATAAAGATCGCCATTACTAATTCACTAATTGATCTGGTGTGTTATTAATAAAGGAGGTCTAAGGTAGGGAAAGAGAGGGATTCGAACCCTCGGTACAAATAACTTGTACAACGGATTAGCAATCCACCGCTTTAGTCCACTCAGCCATCTCTCCTCATTAAAAAACGGATAATTCTATATATACAGAGGTCTTTTTTTCTATATTCTATATAATATATTCTATATAATATAAATACACAAATATTAAATTTCATTTATATAATTATATAAAAGAAGGACACATCAACAACCAAACTAAAGCTAAAGACAAATAAAGAAGACCTTTTATGTATTATAATGTATTATATTATTTTATTTATTAAATACTTAGTTAGGCTTTTTTTATTCCAATGAATTATAGATATAATGGTTTAGTTTATTTTAAAAGAAAAATACTTGTTATTTATTACCATTACCTTATTATTACCGTATTAATATATATTATATTTAATCACAAAAAATTTTACTTATGAGACTATCAATTATGAAAGCGACTGTTTGGTTACAACACTTTAACTATATTTTGCCTAAGACGAAAGCATTTATTTGGTTACAAGGCCTTCTTTTGTTTAAAACTAAACTATCTATTTGGCTAGAAGGCCATATTGTTATTTTGCTTAAAATAAAACTGTCTATTTTGTTCCAAAATTTTTTTATTTTGGTATTTATTTATATTTTCTTTATATTTGTCTAAAATTCTTTATTTGTATTTTTTGTTTTGGTATTTTTTTATTTATACTTATTACTATTAATACAAGATAAGACTTTAATTGTGTTATTTAAAATCTTTATATTCTTATTCTTATCGTGATCATACTCAATTATCTATCTAATCTATAATAATTCAATCAATATAATATATAATTAGGCAAGCAATAAGGACTCTTTTTATACAATAATCATATTATAGCGGGTATAGTTTAGTGGTAAAAGTGTGATTCGTTTCTTTAACCTTGATTAAATATTTATAATTTATATTTGATTTAAAATTAAAGGGCTTTTCGGTTTTATTTATCTTCCGAACAAAAACTTTATTTCTTAAAAGGATAAAATCCTTTAGCCCTCAATGATAAATTAGATGAAAATACGCATTCTCGTGATTTGTATACATCAGTTACTTATAAATTTTAAGTTGAACTATAAAATTTCGAAACAGAATTGTTTAATTAGACTAAGATTTCAAAGTCAATATAAATAAGTATGAGTAAAGGATTTATGGCATAAGAGAAAAATAAAATTTCTAATCGTAACTAAATTTTCAAATATTTTAGAAATATAAATAAAAATTGAAACAAAATAGCTATTCAACGATGACTTTGGTTTACTAGAGATATCAACATATTATATTTTTTTTAGCTCGGTGGAAAATAAAATACTTTTCCTTAGTCTTTAGGATCCTTTTAATAAATAGAAATAAAGAACGAAATAACTAGAAAGATTGTTATAATTATTTTATTCTAGAAGGATCATCTAAGAAGTAATTACTTTTCTTTGTATTCAAAGAAAGTGCTGACATAGATGTTATGGGTATAACTTTTTTTTATTTTGTTCACATCTTAGATAGAAGTTATTCATCTTCCATAAAGGAGCCGAATGAAACAAAAGTTTCATGTTCAGTTTTGAATTAGCGGTGTCAAATCGGCATCGACTATAACCCCTAGCCTTCCAAGCTAACGATGCGGGTTCGATTCCCGCTACCCGCTTATATTCTTTATATTCTTACTTTTTACAAATATTATAATTCTAGAATCGTTGAATATACAATTCATAAAAACATATTATCCCTTTTGGTTTTCAAGAGGTAGAAAAATATGAAAATTTAGAATGGAATAAAGGCGTTCATTGTCTAATGGATAGGACAGAGGTTTTCTAAACCTTTGGTATAGGTTCAAATCCTATTGGACGCAATTTATTCCATAAAAATAAATAAATTATTCATTTTATATTTGTTACTGAATAACGTCTTTCAAAATGGGCTTTTGCTTTATCATTTAATGTCTTAGTGAAAGATATAATTTTTTGGAACTGAAGTTTATAGTTTTTTATTAAATAAATACATAATTCAATAAGATATTCGAATAAATTCTAACTCCCGACCGGAACAATTTGTAAGTCTCGAACAGTTATAATTATAGTAATTATAATAGTTGAATTTAATAAACTTGGCCATATACTTGTAAACTACCTTACTAATAGAAACTTACACACCGGATATATCGTATAAGTTTTTTAATGGCTTACTATAAACAAAATAGCGGATTCGTATTAGCATATAACTTTAATAAACAAAATTATTTTTATTCGATTATCTTTTTGTCTATTTTAGTTTTATATTTTAAATAAAAATAGAAAGAATCTTAAAAATACTAACTAATCCTAATTACATAATGTGTCTAGTTTTTTTCATTATCATTTAGTAATCAAGGATTTCTTATATAGCTAGAGCGGCTCTTACAAATTGCAAATACTAATTTGTTAAGAATAAAGTGGATTGAGGATGGACTGTCATCATTTGCCGGAATTGAAATATCTGCAAGATTGGGATCACAATTTGTATCGATTAAACAAATTGTTGGAATTCCTAAGGTGATACACTCGCGTAGAGCCAGATATTCTTTATGTTGATCCATGATTATTACAATATCTGGCAAGCCTCTCATATATTTAACTCCGCCACAATATTTTTGCAAGTAGGATAATTGTCTTTTCAACGAAGCTCCCTCTTTTTTCGGAAGGCGGTTAAGTTTTCCCACTTTTTGTGCCCTTCTCAAGTCCCTAAGCTGTTGAAGTTTAATTTCTATAGTGGACCAATTTGTTAACATTCCACCAAGCCATTTTTTAGTAACATAATGACATCGTGCCTTTCTTGCAGCTCGTGTTACTGAATGAGCTACTCTCTTATTTGTACCAACAATCAAGAATTGTTTTCCTCGACTTGCTGCATAAAAAATCAAATCACAGACTTCAGATAAAAAACGGGCGGTTAATAAAAGATTTATAATATGATTGCCCTTACGTTTGGTATAAATATAAGGTGCCATTTTAGGATTCCATTTACTAGTATTATGCCCCCAATGAACTCTTGCCTCCAGCATCTCTTTCAAGTTAATGTTCCAATATCTTTTTGTCATTTTTAAATAATAACCTCCTTAAAAAATAGAGGAGTAACCCCTAATTGCAATAAGTAATTGTTCCGACGGAACCTTATATTCTAGCGTAGATAGACAAGCAGACTATTACTTTTATCTATTGCTTACTATTTTGATTAACAACTCAAATGACTGTATCAAAATATAAAAATATAGTAATAAAATATAGTAATATAGTAAAAAAAAAAACAAATCTACTTTAGTAAGTACTCTATATGGTTATAGCCGCCTATTTTCTTTCTGGATTTAATAGGCGGCAACCTTTTTATTTTGATTTTGATACATTACATAAGACATTATATATATTATTTAAATCGAAAGAATTAGATGTCTAACCAAGGCCTATATGAATGACCGATTAATTCCGCCCTTACCCTTATTCATTTCATGGATTGGATATAGCAGATGCCTTGGTGGTGAAATATGGTAGACACGCGAGACTCAAAATCTCGTGCTAAAGAGCGTGGAGGTTCGAGTCCTCTTCAAGGCATAATATTGAACTCATTGAACTATATTTGACAACGTATCACAAAATATTAGTGATCTTTTATAGTTAATGAATGAGGAATTTGCTTTTTTATCCTCCCATCACCTAATAAAGTACATTACATAGTCCAGAGATTAGCGATTTAGCTATTCCAGTAACTTTTTCATTAGATGTTCATTCTCCAAATAGATACTACTAATTTAATAAGAAATAGGTATCATCTGTTGGCGTTATTCCCTTCAGGACTTATTAGAAAATCCAATAGCTTTTGGTCATGAATATCTTAACTAACTATTCAAAAATTCTGGGTAGTTCATAGTATACATACATATTTCTCTAATAGGTCTTTCATGGTTTCATCAGTAACATAATATTTGTTCGATGGAGCTAAGGCCAAAAATATGTAATAAAAAGCGTTTCTATAAGTCTACTACTCAGCCCCATCCAATTATGTTCCACTTTATCCCTCTTTTATTCATAGCCATTGAGCTTTTCCGGCTAAGGAACGGGAAATCATTCTCCTGTTACATAAAATTTAATTTCATCCTGGAAAAGCCATTTTTTTTTTAACAATATCTTTGTTATTTGATCCATTAACATTCCATTATTAGATAAAAACATCGTTGATAAATACTTATAACTCTCAAATAGAGCAGTAGAATGAAAAGATCCGTTAGATAAAGAACTCGTGTTTTTTCTATGCTCTATATGACGCTCAATCAATAATTGAGAGAGCTTTTCTTGTGTGGCCTTGATAAACCAGTCTGCTCCTGACTCGTCAGAAATATCTGTCTGGGGAGTAAGAAATTCTTTAAATATCTTTTCATCATCATTTGTAAATAATTTTCGCCTTGGTGAAAACAAGCCAGTTAACTTTTCTTTGAATAGTAAAAAAAATAGTGGATCTACAGGGTCCCAAATGAATTGGCTTATTCGAAAAAGGCCTTGCTCGTTGGAAGATCTATCTCGTATCTGAGATAACATCCTCATGACTCGATACTGTTCATATTCGTCAGCCTCTTCATCTTCCTCAGCCTGTTTATTTGTAATTTTTGGTGAATCGCGCAAAATAAAATTAACAACCTCTTCATCCTCCTCTTTCTTCTCAGCCTTTTTATTTGTAATTTTTAGTGCATCGCGCAAAATAGGATTAACCTCTTCATTATCTTCTTGAGGTGCATCATCTTCTTGAGGTGCATCATCTTCTTGAGGTGCATCCTCTTCATATTCATCATCAAAAAAAGGATTATACGCTTCCTCCTCCGATTCAGTATCAATAATCGCCTTGGTATATGACTTTGCCCAATAGGGAAATCCAAAATCATTTGGCCTTTCAATATAATCAAACATAAAGCCATCAGGGCGCCATATTCTAGGAGCCCAGACTATGTTCTTGATTAAATCCTCAGTTTGCAAGTAAAGTTCTTCCTCTTCTTCAACAGACGATGTTTGATATAGAATTGCCTGATCAAAGATCGAACAAGATCCAATTTTCATTATATTTTCTAAAGGAGTCCTAGGTTCGTGCCGAAGAAGCAATGTCGATCGATCATTATCAAATGAACTACAATCTTTTTCTACCCGTGAGTATCCCGACAATACACCTTCTATTGCTAAGAGGCCATGAACTAAATTCGACTCATTATCAGCGAGTCCAAAAGAAGCGATCGCTTCTTTTGCATCAAGTACATGGATAGACCAAAGATCTTGAGCGACTGCTCCGGCGGAACAACTCAAAATATAAAGAAGTATTGTTAATTGCTTCATGCTCGTTCCAAGTTCGAAGTACCATTTGTACAAATAAGATTGTTCTTCTTCGTTCCATAATCTATTATTAAAATAGATAGATATTGGATCTATGGACCAATTGCTTTTACTTAGAAGTACACTTTGTACTATAGCCCTTCCTATCTGATAGAAAATGATCTCCTGATTCGAAATTGGGCTTACCACAGGACCGTGTAAATCCCAAGTCTGTTTATGAAGAGCAAATCTAATTGTTTCACTGTCTATAATTGATTTTTTCTGTATAATACTAATTGACAAGGCCTCATTGGTAAGTGCTAAAAGATCATTTGGATTGTGTCCCATAGTTATGGAATCTAATCTGTTAAATGTTTGCTTTTCTAAGTAAAATCCCCTACTATGTGAAAGAGTGAAAAAGTGCTTTCGTTGTTGTGGAATAAGAAGCTTTCGTATCTTAATGCGCGTATTTAAGGGAGCTAGTAGAGCGGGATCCATTCTTTGTGGAAGATGAGTCGAAGCCATAACAATAATATTGCTAGTGGAACTGGAACAGCTTTCTGAGAGATGGTTCACGAATTTACCGAATGCTAAGGAAGTTGCCGCATTCAGCTTCAAATCTTGAATGTTTGGAATCCATATTATGCAAGGAGACATTACTTTTGCTAATTCGAATTGAAGATTGATATACATTTCGGATATTTTTGGCAATGTGTTCGCCTTCGGTAGCCCTAATTCTATCTCTCCCATCAAAGATAGACATTCCAGTTCCGTCTCAATTTCACGAAGGTTACAAAAATAATTACCATTGTCACTAGCATCAATCTTATCAATCAAATCATGGTTACTAGAAGAAATATTGTTCAGCTCATCGTCACTATCATAATCTATAAACCGATCATCCTGGAATTTTTCCACAAATATCGTAATGAAAGGAACATATGAGTTTGTCATTAGGTATTTGGCAAAATAGGATCGTCCAATTCCTATAGAACCTATCAGTAAAATTCCCTTAGAGGGGAATGGGTCTAAGCGTAGCGTAAAGGGTCTTTCCTGAGATGGGAAATGCAAACGATTAGTCCTACACAAAGTTTCCGAATAAGTGATTGTCTGATAATTAGCAAGGAATACCCGCCTTTCTGCTAAACAGGATCTATTAAATTCATAATTCAATAAATCCTTATTATGAATGTCAACTAAGTATCGTAAGTAATTTACTCCCGGTTCTTCAATCATTTGATAACCAGAGTTATTTTTTGATAAATGGTCACTATGAGTCAAACTCAATAGAATTTGATCAATCGTTTTTTCTGTCGTTAAAGTTAAGGTGGAGAACTGAACCAAGAACGGTTTTTCTTCAATATCAATTGAATATGAATAAGTGTTAGCGATCCAGGATTCTACTTTATCATTAAATAAAGTCCAAGTCCAATTCCCGCGGTTTTTTTTTATTATAAATGAATAGATCTTTTTACTTCTATGACTTATATATCTTGTATTTTTTAAAAAATAGATTTGATCTATGGGATTTGGTATGATATTGATGATATCGTTGATGATATCGGTGAATAAGCACAAAACACGATTCCACCATAATAGAAAATCTTGCTTCTTAGAAAGGTTGCTCTTGACCTTAAAAGTGGTACCAAACGTAAAAACCCGCATTAGTACTAGAAAATATTTTACGTGTTCTAAACTAACTTGAAAGATCTTCTTTAACCAGAAAGACTTCGGTGGATAATTAGATAGAAGTTTTCGTAACTCAATCTCAATAATAGGGAATTCTATCATCAAAGTTTTGACTTCTTCTAACTCTGCCTCTAACTTCTTAGAGTTCACATAAATATATAAAATATTTGTATAAATGAAATGTCCAGCAATAAGAAGAAGGAAAAGGATTGAATAGAAGAACTCCCTAGCATTTAGAAATCTCATATGTGTCGATGATGACTCATTATTTCGCTGAATCATTTCTGAGGACAGAAAAAGATTATAGAAACACTTAGTTGAAATATCACTTAAAGTTTCACTTATCCAATTAACTTGTGGAACACACAATAAAATTTTCCGGAACATTTGCAATGATATATAATATCTATTCATAATATCATGCATAATATCATGCGTAATATCATACATAATGGATGATATTTTTTGACTTAGTATTGGGAATAGTTCATAATAAGTATCTAAAAATATCAAATTTAGATATTTGTACCCTTTCAACGTAAGGAACCATGGCATATATGTTTGAAATAGATTCCATTTTGAGAGAATTGAATCTCGTGGAAAGGTTCTATACATCTGTTCTTTTTCAACACCTTGCGTTAGACAAGGACAAAGAACGCGTTTCTTCCTATTTTTAGATGTTAAAGCTTTCTCATAATATGGAGTATGACTTAAAGCCACATTTGAATTTATATACTGATGCAAGTACTTACCTTCTGAATCAAATAGATTCATATCTGAAAGAGGTTGACCATAAGTGCTTTCAAAATTGACTATTTGTTCTTCTATTAGTGGTGTTCCAGAAATATCTGCAATCGAGTAAATAGTTCTACGAATGAATGGGTCGTATCTACTTGGAAAATGTAAATTTTTTGACAAGTTATATCTTTTATTATCATTTTGTGGACAATTATTAGGTATGAATATGTTAAATTTCTGTGACTCAATTGATAAAATAGTATCTCTATCTACCAAAGCATGTGTTTTTTTATCGACACAGAAAGAAAATATTTTGTTATGAATAAACAAGATATTGAGAAATTGTCCATAAGTAGAGTAAACATTAGGGGACTTTTCCACAAAAAAGGGGAACTTTGTGTTATAATAGAAGCAGAAGTGATGTGGATTATTCAAGAATCTAAGTCTATTTGATTTATAAAAAGAAGATATCAAAGAACTTTGATGAAATGGTTTCACGGGATTCAGCCAACTGTCTTGATTGTAGAATCTCATTGAAAAAGAGGGTCTTACTCCAGTAATCAATAATTTTGATTTTATTCTGGAAGTATTATGATCATCCAATAACAAGGGTTTTCTTTGTTTCAAATGAACACTTAGACCTATTGATTCTACTAACTGAAAGAATTGTTTAAACAATTCTTCTTTTATGGCTTCTATATCTTTTTCGTAAATAACCCCAGACAAATCAATAGGATACTTAGGTTGCTTCATACGTATTTGATACAACAGCATTTGAAAACGATTCTTCAACTCAGAAAGGAAAGAATATTCCCAACGATTCTTCAGCCTAGAAAGGACATGTTCCAATTTCATAAAATTATTGATTTCATTGGACCATGTATATCTATATGCATCAGAATCCTTATTCATGGATCTCTTGGTTATAGAAATAAAGATAAGATAATCAAACCATTTTTTATTATTCTTTTTCAATTTTGATAAATTCGACAAAGACGAATTGATCGTATATTTCATTATAGTCCTATGATTTAGAGTATCTTTTACTATTTGAGCCTTTTGAATTTCATATTCAAAGTTATCATCGGCCCTATTCATTAAAAAAAATCGAGGTAATATATTTCTTATGTATCTATAGGTACTATATTGGATTTGAATCATATTTTGGATTAATCTATATTGATTTACTGCTTCAATTATGTAGTTGATAGCAAATACCCCCTCCCTCCTGATCCTTCGATAAAAAGAGTCATTCTCTTCATAAAAAATATAAGGTAGAACCAATAAAGATTTATTTTTAGATTCATCCCTGATCTCATTAAAACTTTTTTTATGATCTAATCCGTAGGAATCAATAGAAAAGTCAAATCGATTTTGATACACCAGATCCGGCTCGGTTATTGATAGAATAAATATATTTGCTAGTTCTTGTTGAAATATCTCTTCTAATTTAAGTAAATTGTATACTCCTATATTATGATCCTGTAATAGATAAAAAAATGGATTTAAGAATAAAAGCTTAGTGGAATTGTACATATCCCGTGTATCCTTCAGAACCCTATCACACCTTAGATCTGATGAAATAGGATGAATTGAGACAGTCTTTTGTAAATACATAATTATCTTGAATATATTAACTAATTCTTTCTTTTCTGATCGCCTATAAGGAATAAAATTTTGTTCTTTCGTCAACAATTTATAATCTCTAGTAGACCTCTCAGTAGGATTCGAACTTAGATAAAGTTCTGACCATCTATCAGATAAAAAAGAACGGACCGATCTTGTAGTATTCAAAAACAAGTCTTCTATTTCTTTTGTTTGAACAACGTAAGGATCAACAATAATCGATCTTTTTTCTAGTGCTTGACTCTCTTTTTGACTGATCAATGTGTGATATACCAAATCTTCATTACTAATGGAACCCAAATTGTCTCTGGATTGATCAGAAAATTCTTTCAGTTGGATAGAATACCTCTTTTTTTTGATCCAGTTTTTCCACCAACGAAAACTCCAGTTAGATTCAGACATGCTAGACTTTTTAGTTATTGGGAGAACCGAAATCCTATCTTTTGTATTTAAGAAACAACTTTCAGAGATGTTTTTGCTTTTTGGAAGATAGAGGAGTGAAATAATCAATTTATTTATATTGGAAGATTCAATCAATTTTTCTAATGTATCATTTCTGGATCCAATAGAATTCATCGGTATAGGAAGAAGTCCCCGTCTCCAATATAAATTTTTGCTTTCAATCATATTTTGACTGTTAATACGATATATAATAAAGATTACTACAAAGAGTAGTACACCCTTGCTTGTCCGTGAAATGCGTGAAAATATAATACTAAAAATTCGAGGATCAAAAATTTTTAAAAAACGTTCTTGGTGAAAAGAAGTGTAAATAAAGGACCATATTGAATTTAATTGAGTCCATGAATCTAATAAATAGTAAGAATTCTTGATCTCTCTCAATATATCTTTAAATATCTCTCTCAATTCGAAATTGTTAAACGGATGTTTTGTTATTTTAAACGGATGTTTTGTCATTTATTTTTCCTTAAATCTTTAAATTTTAATTACTTGAATGTGGTTATTAACCATGTTGAAAAATTACACTAAGCATCCATGGCTGAGTGGTTAAAGCACCCGACTCATAATTGGTGACTTCGTAGGTTCAATTCCTACTGGATGCATTCTAAGGGTAATTTAAAATAAATATTAAATAAGTATATTTTTAACTAGCTCTATATCAATGGAATCTCATCATACATATATAACGAATATATGTGCTATATTCATATCAAACTATTAATATAAGTAAGAAATAAAATTATTATTACGATTAAAATTTATAGGAAACAAAATATTCATTTATTTGGGTAAATCAATATACATCTAATGTTAAATCAAAATTAACTAGGAACCCACTCTTTTTATGAGCG